CAAGTCAATTCACGGGGTTTTTTAAATCCACCGGTGAGATACACACGAAAAACATGTAGAATCATCATTAGGACCATCATACTTGCCGACCATCGATGAACTGATCGGATTAACCAACCAAAGTTAGCTTCCGTCATTATGTATTGAACAGAGGCAAAAGCTTCAGTAACGGTCGGACGGTAGTAAAAAGTCATAGCAAACCCTGTAGCTACTTGTACTAAAAAACAGGTAAGCGTAATTCCCCCTAAACAATAAAATATATTGACATGGGGAGGAACATATTTACTAGTTATATCATCCGCAATCGCTTGAATCTCGAGACGTTCTTCGAACCAATCATAGACTTTATTGAGATAGGCGAAAACCCCCCTCCCAGAACCGTATATGAGACTTTCATCTCGTACAGCTCAAGCAAAAACACCCCAATAAAAAAAAGAATAGTCGGATATGTAAATGAAATAGAAAGTTTGAAACTTCTGAATCTCCGATTCAATCTTCTCTAAATGTACGAAAGAAGAACAAATCCGAAAGCTCTTCTTTGTGGTGATACTACCAAAATATCAAGTTGGCTCAATCGTCTTTATGTTGATCCTTACGGGCCTCTTGAATCCTCTCTTTACCTATTTTTTCTTTTTAATTTGGTTTTGTCTCTAATCTGGCTTTTTTACTTTCTTTATTATTGACTTGATAGGAATTCTCTTGTTAAGACCCTATGAATCGATTAAAACCTCAGATTCATACTAGAACCACGATGATTCAATAAAAAATCATAAGCTAACCCAAGGATTCCCTGAGTAAGAACCGTTGGTTCATCACATATTCCATAAATTAGATAAACCGACTAAAAAAAACAAAAAAAAGAAAGATTTTTCTTTTTTTTTTTTTCAACAGTTTGCCATTTTTTTTGCAGTCCGGGCACGAGGTCGAATATTAAGTATGAATCATAGTTCAAATATTTCGTAATCTAGTTCATATAGTTCGTGTTCCAGATACTCGAATAAATATCCGACGAAGTAGAACCATCTCCATCAAGGCGACAGACCTATTCTCTGTACTATCAATAGAATCCATTATAACAAGTCGCACACTCATATTCCGGAAATACAGAAAGAAATAAATTCCACGATCGAACTACCAAAATACAATAGGCCAGAAATTTGAGTTCTAACTGATTGATTTTTTATTCAAAAGCCAGGACTTTGTGATTCTTATAGATTTAATTCATTGAAATTCCATCCAATAAAACGGAAGAATTATAAATTTCCAAAATAATAGATAGAAATACCGCAAATAGGGCCATTGCGACACCCATCAAAGGAGTCGTTCCCCAACCGGGAGCTACTTTACCATATTCCGAATTCAATGGTTTTAATAAATCCCCTACGACAGTTCGTCTTGGACCCGATTTAGAACTGTTCTCAACAGTTTGTGTAGCCATAAATTATTGTATTCATTGAGATCTGTTGACTTTGTATACCATTGCGTTGTAAATAAACGATCTTATGATAGATCCGTTGGGGTCTTGAAATTATATAATCATAATGGAAACAGCAACCCTAGTCGCCATCTTTATATCTGGTTTACTTGTAAGTTTTACCGGGTACGCCTTATATACCGCTTTTGGGCAGCCTTCTCAACAACTAAGAGATCCATTCGAGGAACACGGGGACTAGTTGAAGTAATGAGCCTTCCAATATTGGGAGGCTCATTACTTCAATTGAGATAATGAAAAATTATTTTATCTTTTTACTTTTTAGTTGGAACTTTAGGTGGTTCTCGAAAAAAAATAGCGAAAAAAATTATCCCTAGAGTCGAGACTAAAAGGAATGTATAAACCAATGCTTCCATAAATTTGATCGTGGTTTACAATTATAGCTTTCCTACCTGTTTGTTTTTTCTTTTTTTTTCATTTTATTTTTGGGAATCATCTCAAAAAAAGCAAGAATCAAAAAAGGCGGTGATTCAAATTCACTCCGGTACTCGATGTAAAATTCCCTCAAAAAAGAAAATGGAGATGAAAGATACCAAAGGGGTCTTGGATCAGACTGCCTGTCTTCTTGTAGTTGGATCCCCAAGTTTTTGGAATGCTCCAAACTCTACTTGAGCATCCAAATCTGGGTCAATACCAGCAAAAACATCTCTGAACAAGGTTCTAGCACCATGCCAAATGTGTCCGAAAAAGAAGAGTAAAGCAAACGAAGCATGCCCAAAAGTAAACCAACCCCTTGGACTGCTACGAAAAACACCATCGGATTTCAAAGTCGCACGATCTAATTCAAAAATTTCACCCAATTGGGCGCGTCTAGCATATTTTTTCACAGTAGCAGGATCACTATAACTGACTCCATTGAGTTCGCCGCCATAGAACTCAACGGTTACACCTACTTGTTCAACACTATACTTAGATTCTGCCCTTCTAAAAGGAACATCCGCTCTAACAATTCCGTCGCCGTCTACCAAAACGACCGGAAATGTTTCAAAAAAGGTGGGCATACGCCGTACAAAAAGCTCACGTCCTTCTTTATCTCTAAAGATAGGGTGTCCTAACCACCCAACCGCTATTCCATCTCCGCTATCCATTGAGCCTGCCCTGAATAATCCTCCTTTTGCCGGATTATTGCCGATATAATCATAAAAAGCCAATTTTTCAGGAATTTTAGACCAGGCTTCTGATAAACTTTGATTTTCTGCTAGCCCGGCCCTAACTCTTCGATATATCTCTTGCTGGAAGTAACCCTGATCCCATTGATAACGAGTGGGACCAAATAATTCGATGGGGGTAGTTGCTGAACCATACCACATAGTTCCAGCAACTACAAAAGCTGCAAAAAAGACAGCCGCGATACTACTGGAGAGTACGGTTTCAATATTTCCCATACGTAATCCTTTGTATAGACGTTGTGGCGGTCGAACGCTAAGATGGAATAGACCCGCTAATATGCCCAATGTACCGGCTGCAATATGATGAGAAGCTATTCCTCCCGGAACAAAAGGATCAAAACCCTCCACGCCCCACGCCGGATTTACAGGTTGTACTTTTCCCGTTAGTCCGTAAGGATCAGACACCCATATTCCAGGACCATACAGGCCTGTTACATGAAATGCACCAAAACCAAAGCAAGCCACCCCGGAGAGAAATAAATGAATTCCAAAGATCTTGGGCAAATCCAAAGAAGGTTTTCCTGTACGTTCATCAGAAAATATTTCTAGATCCCAATAGACCCAATGCCAGATAGCTGCCAAAAAGCATAAGCCAGAAAATAAAATATGTGCCCCAGCTACACCTTCGTAACTCCAAACCCCTGTATTCGTTACAGTCCCTCCTGTGATACTCCAACCCCCCCACGAATTGGTTATTCCTAAACGAGTCATGAAGGGTATAACGAACATACCTTGTCTCCACATTGGATCAAGAACGGGGTCAGAAGGATCAAAAACTGCTAATTCATAGAGAGCCATCGAACCCGCCCAACCAGCAACCAGAGCTGTATGCATTATATGAACGGAAAGCAATCGGCCGGGATCATTCAATACAACGGTATGAACACGATACCAAGGCAAACCCATGGAAAATACCCCTTTATCAAAGAAAAATAAACACTACGTAACTTTATTGCATTGGAATATACTATGACTATGCTGCGGACTTCCCCTGTTCAGTGGATTATTTCCTAACAAGGGTTATTTATTCTATATTCTATTGTGTTCCAAATAATGGAACAATTCTGTTCGTAAGAACAAAGAGAAGCAGATTTATTCTATACTCGATAAGTACCAATACGCAATGGTGGATTGATACCACTTTCTATGAGTAAATGCGTTTATCATTCGAAAGGCCTGTTCGTAAAAAATTTCCTTTATTTTTTTTTTCCTTCTTTCTGAATTTTGCTAATCTATGGATAAAATAAATATGATAAAGACAGTATTCTAAAGACAATAAAACCACATTATTACGTTTCCACATCAAAGTGAAATATAGGATTTAGTTCTTTTTTCTTTCAATTTATGCCTATTGGTGTTCCAAAAGTACCTTTCCGAAGTCCTGGAGAGGAAGATGCATCTTGGGTTGACGTATAGTGCGACTTGTGAGATATATTGGGTCATATGGGATTTCCCCGTTCTCTCCCCCGATCGAGATATCCTCTGTTTCGCCCAAGAAGTAGAAATGGAATCATCCATAAATTGGAGCGTGAAGTGCAATTAGATGCATTGTTTGGAGGAATTCATAGTACTATTATCAATTTGAATAATTTATGGTTTACTTTGATTGGACTAAAAAAATGAAGTATCCAGGCTCCGTTTAGAAAAAACCCAATTGGTAATATATCTAGGATTACTACGTGTATCCTAAACGATTCCTGTTTGTTATTTGGAAAGTCATACCAAAAAGAAATGGTGGTGAGAAGATTTGTCCTATATGTGCAAATCAAAACGGGGTTAATCTTTACCCGGAGTAGAGCATAAACCTAAAAAGATGAAAGAGACCCATTCAGGAACAAGAAAATACCATCGTGATTTGGATTGAATCTCGATGAAACAATACATCAATGAAAAGTGAATTCGATAAGTTTTTCTATTATATAATAAAGAAGAAAAAAAATTCGTCTTTATTGAAAAATCGAAGAAAAAGCCCTTAATCCATACATTGATTCTTTTTTTTTCGCTATTTTTTTTTGAACCGTATGCACCAAAAGATGCATGTACGGTTCCTAAGGGATACAATTTTGCCCTACTCAACCGACTTTATCGAGAAAGATTACTTTTTTTAGGCCAAGAAGTTGATAGCGAGATCTCGAATCAACTTATCGGTCTTATGGTATATCTCAGTATCGAGGATGATACCAAAGATCTGTATTTGTTTATAAACTCTCCTGGCGGATGGGTAATACCCGGAGTCGCTGTTTATGATACTATGCAATTTGTGCGACCAGAGGTCCATACAATATGCATGGGATTAGCCGCGTCAATGGGATCTTTTATCCTGGTTGGAGGAGAAATTACCAAACGTCTAGCATTCCCTCACGCTTGGCGCCAATGGGTTTTTTATTTGAGCGAAAAAGTAAAACTATGCCTTCGCCATATGAATATTAAGTAATAATAGCATGGCACTTCGAATTCGATATGAAAAATTTTTGCATTGTTTTTTTCAAAAGATTCGATTATGTATCGAGAGAGTAGTATGAGATAAAAGATATTTCCGATTTTCTCTTATCTATCGGAAGTCCAATTCAGCGTTACAAACTTGGTTGTTTTCACACCGAAAGTCTCTTAACCATTTTTAAGTTATAAAAAAAAGAGTGCAAAAAAAAAACCAAATTTTTCCCTTTTTGGTTGGATCAAAAAGAAACTTTGGGATTGCTGAATCAAAGAAAAAAAATCCATTTTCAAATAGAAAAGCAACGGAGCCATCATAGTATTTTTGAACTCCTCCAAAAGGAAGGGTGGCAATTTGACCATTTACCCTCCTGGGGCTGATAGATTCTATTTTTATCTGGAAAGTAAGGGTCAATTTGATTGTATAGCCGTATGCAATGCACAAAAGATGATGCCCGTACGGTTGTTCAATTCTATCTTTTTTTCCTATTATTCTTGATCTTCCTTTTCTGTTCCTTTCATCACATCAGATAGAGAAACCTTCTATCATCAGGGTAATGATCCATCAACCCGCGAGTTCTTTTTATGAGGCGCAGACGGGAGAATTTATCCTGGAAGCGGAAGAACTGCTTAAACTACGCGAAACCCTCACAAGGGTTTATGTACAAAGGACGGGCAAACCTTTATGGGTTGTATCTGAAGACATGGAAAGAGACATTTTTATGTCAGCAACAGAAGCCCAAGCTTATGGAATTGTTGATCTTGTAGCAGTTGAATGAAAAAAAATGGATTTTGTGAAAATCCGTGATGTGATATTTTATCTCCGAGTTTAACTATTAAATAAAAAAATTCATAATCATCCGGTTAGGATCAATCTAAACCAGCCCATTATGTATATATTCAACATGCCAACCATTAAACAACTTATTAGAAATACAAGACAGCCCATTCGAAATGTCACGAAATCCCCCGCTCTTGGGGGATGCCCTCAGCGTCGAGGAACATGTACTAGGGTGTATGTGCGACTCGTTTAGATCATGAGCTGATACAAAAAAGCAAGAAACCGCTTCCAGTATGAATGATTAGTCCAGTGAATAGGATCGAATGGAAGAAGGAACTCCATTTACTATCTACTTACTATCTAAAAATAAGCCACTCGATCCCTCTATTGTGTATAAAATTTATGGTTTCCACTGGTGCAAATCCAATCACCTGAATTTAAGATGAGAAACAATTCTCCATTGGTAGCAAATCGTTATCCATTAAGCGGAGGAAATCTTATTGAAATTCAAAAAAAACATAAAAATGAAGTTCTCGCTCGGTCAAGAACGGACTACGAGGGTCAGCTACCCAGCGAAATTTCATAATTCAATACCGTTACTGTATAGGCGGGTCTTATTGTGAAAGACCTGTTACTGGATAATTCATGAGTAGAGCCAAAGAGTGTGATGTGAACTATACAAGTTACCAATAACATTGATGAAATATTAAATAAATGAAGTAAAGGCTCCGGTGTATAGAGAAGACCTCACCGTTTAAGAAGTAACCATAGAAACGAGGAAACCCACTATTTCTTTATCTATTTAATTTCTATTTCTTTTATAAAATACCAAAAAAAATAAAAAATCGTGGTTGGGGAGGTTATAGTAGCCAAAGCCATTGGAATTTGTATTTTATACATTGGAAAAATCCGTTTGGTTATTAATAGACCGGGACGGGTAAAAGAATAACTGAAAGAAACGAAATCAATTAGTTATTTGTCAAAATTTTATTTATTCAATGACCAGAATTAAACGCGGATATATAGCCCGGAGGCGTAGAACAAAAATTCGTTTATTTGCATCAAGTTTTCGGGGGTCTCATTCAAGACTTACTCGAACTATTACTCAACAGAAAATAAGAGCTTTGGTTTCGGCTCATCGGGATAGGGATAAGCAAAAGAGAAATTTTCGTCGTTTGTGGATCACTCGGATAAACGCAGTAATTCGAGAAGGGAGAGTATTCTATAGTTATAGTAAATTAATACATGATCTATACAAGAAGCAGTTGCTTCTTAATCGTAAAATATTGGCCCAAATGGCTATATCAAATAGGAATTGTCTTTATATGATTTCCAACGAAATAAGAAAAAAAGTAGATTGGAAAGAATACACCGGAATAATTTAAATGGAGTTCCCCGGAGAATGAACTCCGGGAAGGTGGGGTCAAAATGACTATAAGAAAATATGCTAAAGTAGTCAAAATGAATGAACACGTTCAATAAAAAAAATCTTTTTTTCTGGTTCGTTTTTTTTTTCTTACGACAGCATAATAAAATCTGGATTCTCCAATTTGTCAAACAAAACACCAATCCGCGTTTGAGTTCGGAAAGAAAAAGAATAAGCCTATTTATTTCTGGTTCTAAGA